TATTTTTCCATCCCCCCTTTTTTTTTTCAAAATAGGAATCCAAATTATCTTTCTTTAGATGAATCTAGAATTTTTCTTTTAAAACAATCTTTATATGACAAGTGGTTTTTTTTATAAGATAACTACGCCCTCGAGCCCGGGGTCTTAACTTTTTCATAATAGCACCTCCATTGACTTCAGCTTTACTAATAAATAAATCAGCTTCATTCAAACCCATATTATTACTAGCATTTGCTGCTGCAGAATAAACCAATTTTAAAATTGGATACGATGCCCGATAAGGCATTAGTTCCAGTATCATAAGTGTTTCCTCATAAGAACGTCCGCGAATCTGATCAATTACTCTTCGTGCTTTGAAAACAGACATACGTATATGTTGAGCTAACACTTTTGCTTCTTTATCCGAATTTTTTTTCTTTATCATAAAAGAAAGTTCTCCTCCGCCAATGAAAGATAGGTGCCTAGGTGAAGTATAGTATAAGATAAGTAAGAATAAGATAAGTAAGAAAAGTAGAAGTCTTAGTATGCTAGAAAAAGAACTATACTCTTACTATAAGAGAAAGAAAGAGAGAAAGAAAGAAGAGAAAGAAAGAGAGAAAGAAAGATAGCATCTAAGATAAGACTTTTCACATGAATGCTTAGTAGAACGACTAACGACGAGATTTATTATCGTTTCTCACATGTCTTACGAAAGTGAGAGTAGGTGCGAATTCTCCCAATTTGTGACCGACCATACGATCTGTTATATAAATAGGTAAATGTTCCTTTCCATTATGAATAGCGATTGTATGGCCAATCATTGTGGGTATAATGGTAGATGCCCGAGACCAAGTCACTATTATTTCTTTCTCCTCCCTCATGTTGAGTTTTTCAATTTTTCCCGATAAATGATTAGCTACAAAAGGATTTTTTTTGAGTGAACGTGTCACGGCTGATTACTCCTTTTTTGACATTTTTGAAATTGGCAATATCTCGATCTTAATCTGAAGTATGAGGGTAAGAATCAATACAATAATGATGAATGGAAAAAAGAAAAAATACTTTAGCTAGATAAGGGAAGGGGCGGATGTAGCCAAGTGGATCAAGGCAGTGGATTGTGAATCCACCATGCGCGGGTTCAATTCCCGTCGTTCGCCCATCACAGTTCCTATTTACGGCGACGAAGAATCAAACTATCACTATATTTTTTCCTTTTCCTACTTCTTCTTCCAAGCGCAGGATAGCCCCAAGGGGTTGTGGGTTTTTTTCTACCAATCGGGGCTCTCCCTTCACCGCCCCCATGGGGATGGTCTACAGGGTTCATAACTACTCCTCTTACTACAGGACGCTTACCTAGCCAACACTTAGATCCGGCTCTACCCAAACTTTTCTGGTTCACCCCCACATTACCTACTTGTCCGACTGTTGCTAAGCAGTTTTTGGATATCAAACGGACCTCCCCAGACGGTAATCTTAATGTGGCCGATTTACCCTCTTTTGCAATCAGTTTCGCTACAGCGCCTGCTGCTCTAGCTAATTGTCCACCCTTTCCAAGTGTGATTTCTATGTTATGTATGGCCGTGCCTAAGGGCATATCGGTTGAAGTAGATTCTTCTTTTTTATCAATCAAAACCCCTTCCCAAACTGTACAAGCTTCTTCCAAAGCATACGGCTTTCTAGATGTATATGATGATATCTAGACAGATGGATCTTATATGAATCGTATGATGAAGTACCACATGAGTGGCTATATAGGAATCCAAATCTGCCGAATCACTCATGTTATGATCTTCTACATCCTAGGTCTCCCCGTTCCGTCATCTGGCTTATGTTCTTCATGTAGCATTCAGACCGGATGACTCTATGAAATTACGTCGATACTTCCACATATTACGGGTAACGTAGGAGACATCTCTATTTTCCCCCGGGGGGTCTTTCTAATTACCACTGCTTAGCTTTCAATTCGCCTCTGACCATCAAATGAAATGTGAATAATCTGTGCGCGCTTCAAACAATTTTGTCTTCTCCATATTACCATATCTCTAGAGTCAATAATTTTCTATGAGGAACTACTGAACTCAATCACCTGCTGCCGTTCCTCAACAGTTTTCTGTTGAGGTCTATCCCGTAG